GAGTGTTATAAGAGTACGAGATTATACGAAAATAAATTATTTCCTCATAGTGAGGAAGAAATAATTTCTCTTTTCCTTGTCAATATGAATTTGTATACAACACAACATGGGAGAAACCTCTCCTTCTTTCTATTTAATTGAGAATGGAAGAAAAGGTTCCATCCTATTAAATTACTACCCCAGATTCCCATAAAAAATCATTTATTTCAATACTTACTCGCTATTATATTACTTAATTTCATAACCTTAGTGATTGAATTTATATGCTTATTCCGATAGGAAATAAAATAGGAAACTGATTATTCATCGAATGACTATTCATCTATTCTATTTTCATTCAAATAGGGGAAGTTTCTATGGAAAAGTGGTGGTTCAATTCGATATTGTCTAACGAGAAGTTAGAACACTGGCGCGGGCTAAGTAAATCAATGGACAGTTTTGGTCGTCCTATTGGAAATACCAGTGGAAGTGAAGACCCCGTTATAAATGATACAGAGAAAACTATTCATAATTGGAGTGATAGAAGCAGTTATAGTTGCAGTAATGTTGATCATTTATTTGGTGTCATGGACATTTGGAGTTTGATTTCTGATGACACTTTTTTAGTTAGGGATAGTAATGGTGACACCTATTCCGTATATTTTGATATTGAAAATCAGATTTTTGAGATTGACAATGATAGTTCTTTTCTGAATGACCCAGAAAGTTCTTTTTCTAGTTATCTGAATAGTAGATCGAAGGGCGACAATCGCGACTATGATAATTCCATGTATGATACTAAATATAGTTGGAATAAGTACATTAATAATTGCATTGATAGTTATCTTCGCTCTGAAATCAGTATCGATAGTTACATTTCAAGTAGTAGTGACAATTACAATGATAGTTACATTTATAGTTTCATTTGTAGTGAAAGTTTAAGTGGTAGTGACAGTGGGAGTTCCAGTATAAAAATTAGCAGTAATGACAGCGATTTCAATATAAGAGGAAAATCGAACGATTTCGATATAAATAAAAAATACAGACATTTGTGGGTTCAATGCGAAAATTGTTATGGATTAAATTATAAGAAATTTTTTCGATCCAAAATGAATATTTGTGAACAATGTGGATATCATTTGAAAATGAGTAGTTCAGATAGAATCGAACTTTCGATTGATCCGGGCACTTGGGATCCTATGGATGAGGACATGGTCTCTATCGACCCCATTGAATTTCACTCGGAGGAGGAACCTTATAAAGATCGTCTCGATTCTTATCAAAGAAAGACAGGTTTAACCGAGGCTGTTCAAACAGGCGTAGGTAAACTAAACGGTATTCCTATAGCAATTGGGGTTATGGATTTTCAGTTCATGGGAGGTAGTATGGGATCTGTAGTAGGCGAGAAAATTACCCGTTTGATCGAGTATGCTACTACTAGATCTCTACCCGTCATTATGGTGTGTGCTTCTGGGGGAGCACGCATGCAAGAAGGAAGTTTGAGCTTGATGCAAATGGCTAAAATATCTTCTGCTTCATACGATTATCAATCAAATAAAAAGTTATTCTATGTATCAATCCTTACATCTCCTACAACAGGTGGAGTAACCGCCAGTTTTGGTATGTTGGGGGATATCATTATTGCCGAACCCAATGCATACATTGCTTTTGCGGGTAAAAGAGTAATTGAACAAACATTGAATAAAACAGTACCCGAAGGTTCACAAGCGGCTGAGTATTTATTCCATAAGGGCTTATTCGATCTAATCGTACCACGTAATCCTTTAAAAAGTGTTCTGAGTGAGTTATTTCAGCTACACGGTTTCTTTCCTTTGAATCAAAATTCAAAGCACTAACCTCAATTATTTGCAATGAATTGGAGTTCATCGGAATAAAAGTAACAATAAGAAGAATGGAGTTTTCTTTGGTTACATAAGTGCACAGTTCTATAGTAATAATCAAATCAGAAGTTTTGAATAATGACTTTTCGTTTTTTTCCAGATTGAATCTATTTTTCTCCTATCCCTTATTTTTGTACAGTACTACTGCTTAGTAATCAGGAACCGCCAACAGGGAAAAGTAGGAATTCTTCTCTTCTTTTAGAGGAATAGAATGAATTAGGATAGGAAAATAAAAGGAATTCCCTGTTCCCTTATTATGTATTAAGATATAGAATAATCAAAATTAGAATAATGAAAATTTCTAATCGAAGTGTTGCATATTTCTATATCTCCCGAGAACCCACATTTGGGGCTAGTAATCCCCATTGTGTTAGATTGGATCCTAACGAATTCTTGGGGAACTCATAAGAAAACTCTTTATTATTATTTTATTATTTTTTTTTTATTTTATTAGTTCTCCCGTCCTTAATCTTCTAATAAAAAAAACAGATTATCATACACCTATTTCGTGTAGAAAGGTGAACAGGCACGCTTATTTAGTTCTACATTCCTTGCACTTATGATATACTTATCATACTTATAATATACTTATTATAAGATATCTTTATAACATAACAGGTACAAATATTTAATCGAGGCACCCGTTCTATGACAGATCTCAACTTACCCTCTATTTTTGTGCCTTTAGTAGGCCTAGTATTCCCGGCAATTGCAATGGTGTCTTTATCTCTTCATGTTCAAAAAAACAAGATCGTTTAGCTTTGATGTAACCAAATCTCATCAATTTATTTTGATCACTTGGGACTTGGATCATAATATAGATATCGATTTCGTAAAATATGGTACGAAATGTAGATCCTTCCGAACACAAACAAAAAAAAAAAGAAGTTATGCATTTCGTGTAGATACATGATATATGAATCATGTATATACAGGTATAACTGTTTTTAAAAAAGAAATCAGCGGGTCGGAGATATAAAGTAAGTTTATCTATATGTTATGTAGATATACATAGTAGAATCATATGAAGGGTATTTTCTTATTTTACTTCTAACCAATCCAATTTTAGGAATTACTCCTAATGGATCACATGATAATAGTGCTAGCTGATGAGAGTTACTTCGAGAGCAAAAAAAAATAGTATAAGAAAGCCAAATCCATTTCATTTGGCTTAGCTTATTCTCTCAATTTCAATAGAATACAACTGGATCTAGTATGAACTGGCGATCAGAACGTATATGGATAGAACTGATAACGGGGTCTCGAAAAACAAGTAATTTCTGCTGGGCCTGTATCCTTTTTTTGGGCTCGCTAGGATTCTTATTGGTTGGAATTTCCAGTTATCTTGGTCGGAATCTCATATCCCTATTCCCATCTCAACAAATCAATTTTTTCCCCCAAGGGATTGTGATGTCTTTCTATGGGATTGCTGGTCTGTTCATTAGTTCTTATTTGTGGTCCACAATTTGGTGGAATGTAGGTAGTGGTTATGATCGATTCGATAGAAAAGAAGGAATCGTGTGTATTTTTCGTTGGGGATTTCCTGGAATAAATCGTCGCATCTTCCTACGAGTCTTTATGAGAGATATCCAGTCCATCAGAATGGAAGTTAAGGGGGGTATTTATCCTCGTCGTGTCCTTTATATGGACATCAGAGGCCAGGGGCCCATTCCGTTAACTCGTACTGATGAGAATTTAACTCCACGAGAAATGGAACAAAAAGCTGCGGAATCGGCCTATTTTTTGCGCGTACCAATTGAAGTATTTTGAAATGAACTGAATAATGAATATTTTTTCAGTATGAGGGAAGGAACTCAGAACTCCTCCCTTAACAATAGAGCCGAAGTTTCTTTGTTTATTCGAGCAAACCACGTTAGATTCTATTTCCCCCGTTCCGTCGTTGGTAATACAATAACGTCGTGGCCCATAGAATAAAGCAAGCAGACGTATATGGAAGAACCATAACATAATAAGACGTCTTTTTTTTTCACCAAAAGGATTTTTTATGCATCATATGGAACTCCATTTTTAGACTAGTAGAAAGTGAAATAAGTATGTATTGTATTAATCATACATATTAGAGCAGAACGTTTCGGAATACTGTACATAATTCATCTTTTTAGGGCAATACTTTGTTCAATCAATACGTCGTTTTAATACGTTATATACAGATGGATTATCTATCATAAATTATCTCTCCTTTTTCAAGAGATCTTTCTTTTTATCCCTTCTTTTGTTCCTTGATAACGAAACGATTTGATCTCTCATAAACATCCAATTTTTCTCTCGTTTCCGCGTCCATTTCGGATTTTATCATCAATATTCGTCAGAAATACCCCCTATAAACGACTCCTGTGGTGTGGTGACTAGTGAAACATTTTGAAATTATTGATTAACCAAGGGGATTTCTTTCTTTCGTCTCAAAATCCGAATAATATTCATTACTTCTTTAAATTAAGTGGACTTTCAGGCATTCATCAAAAGAAACAAATGAAGAGACAATTGGGTCAATTTGATCCATTGAAATATCTATCTGGAACAATATTGGATCATTTCTTCATTTGAAAGGGACCTTTCTAACTAACTATATAGATAGATATAGTTAGTTATATATATATCTTCTGGATATGAGGACTAAGCGATCAAAAAGGAGGGAATAGATCCACAGGTTCCATACCTTTTTATAGAACTCATGCTTCATAGAAATATCAGATCAGACGGAGTTTACGAATGAAGTAGGTTCATTAACAATTCACAGAACAGATTCAAAGTGCCAAAAAAGAAAGCATTGACTCCGCTTCCATATCTTGCATCTATAGTTTTTTTGCCGTGGTGTATCTCTCTCTCATTTAATAAAAGTCTAGAACCTTGGCTTACTAATTGGTGGAATACCAGGCAATCCGAAACTTTTTTGAATGATATTCAAGAAAAAAACGTTCTAGAAAGATTTATAGAATTAGAAGAACTACTTCTGCTAGACGAACTGATAAAGGAGTACCCCGAAAGACAGATAAAAAAGATTCGTATAGGAATCTACAAAGAAACGATCCAATTGGTGAAAATACAAAATGAAGAGCATATCCATATTATTTTGCATTTTTTGGCAAATATAATCTGTTTCGCTATTCTAAGCGGCTATTCTATTTTGTGTAATGAAGAACTTGTTATTCTGAATTCTTGGGTTCAGGAATTCCTCTATAATTTAAGCGACACAATAAAAGCTTTTTCGATTCTTTTATTAACGGATTTATGTATTGGATTCCACTCACCCCATGGTTGGGAACTAATGATTGGTTTGGTCTACAAAGATTTTGGATTTGCTCATAATGAGCAAATTATATCTGGTCTTGTTTCTACTTTTCCAGTCATTCTAGATACAATTTTTAAATATTGGATCTTCCATTATTTAAATCGTGTATCCCCTTCACTTGTAGTGATTTATCATTCAATGAATGAATGAAGAACTCATTTGATCTGCTGATATGAATCAAACCATAATGTTACTTTGTACATAAACAAACCATTTTGAATCTGACTCACTTTATACTTCTACCCGTGCAGGGGATTTGATTCCCTCTATATTCTAGCGCAATTATTCCAGTACAATGGCAGAATCGTGGATAGGGAACTAGGCTAGCTACCTACCTAATTTATTGTAGAAATTTCCGGGATCAATGATTGGACCATGCAAAATAGAAATACGTTTTCTTGGGTAAAGGAATCGATAACTCGATCTATTTCCGTATTGATCATGATATATGTAATAACTCGGACATCCATTTCAAATGCATATCCTATTTTTGCGCAGCAGGGTTATGAAAATCCACGAGAAGCAACTGGGCGTATTGTATGTGCCAATTGCCATTTAGCCAATAAACCAGTAGATATTGAGGTTCCACAAGCGGTACTCCCGGATACTGTATTTGAAGCAGTTGTTCGAATCCCTTATGATTCACAACTGAAACAAGTTCTTGCTAATGGAAAAAAGGGGGGTTTGAACGTAGGGGCTGTTCTTATTTTACCTGAGGGATTCGAATTAGCCCCCCCCGATCGTATCTCTCCCGAGATGAAAGAAAAGATAGGCAATCTGTCTTTTCAGAGCTATCGCCCCGATAAAAGAAATATTCTTGTAATAGGTCCTGTTCCTGGTCAAAAATATAGGGAAATTGTCTTTCCCATTCTTTCCCCGGACCCTGCTACTAGGAAAGACGTTAACTTCTTAAAATATCCTATATATGTAGGTGGCAACAGGGGGAGGGGTCAGATTTATCCCGATGGAAGCAAGAGTAATAATACAGTCTATAATGCTACAGCTGCAGGTATAATAAGTAAAATTGTACGTAAAGAAAAAGGAGGATATGAAATATCCATAGCTGATGCATCGGACGGGCACCAGGTGGTTGCCATTATACCTCCAGGACCAGAACTTCTTGTTTCAGAGGGTGAATCCATCAAACTTGATCAACCATTAACAAGTAATCCTAATGTGGGTGGATTTGGTCAGGGAGATGCAGAAGTAGTACTTCAAGATCCATTACGTGTCCAAGGTTTGTTATTCTTTTTGGCATCTGTTACTCTGGCACAAATCTTTTTGGTTCTTAAAAAGAAACAGTTTGAGAAGGTTCAATTGTCCGAAATGAATTTCTAGACCCAAGGGTTCATCAAGTTAGCAAAAGGAACGAATTTTGGTTGATCGACGCAATGATGTATTGTATTATCCAAAAAAATCATGGAAAGCCCTTTTTTTGCTTTATTTATACTGTTTTTCCGCGAGATGTCGGGAATTGCTTGTATCCTATTACTAGTTCTTAGTAAGAGTATGTATGTTGGTTGCGAAGAAGACTGATCCTTTTTCGATCCAAATTGAAGTGGTGTGACTATGCAAGTCCTTCTATTGTCAGATTGAAAATGGCATGTAATGTATCAATTACTTTTGATTCTTTTTTTCTATTGTAAATATATTTTACATAAATCAAATAGAAAATCATAATGGGCATACGTAGAAAGAAAATAGACGGCAAGAGGTAAATGAAAGGAACAAATGATTCTAGGAGGAATTACCCGTCTTCCTAATCTTCCGCACAAGAAAAGGGTGGAAAATTCCTTTTCTTGTGCGGAAATAGTAATAATGATTATTTTTGGTTAACCATTACTATTTTGTTTTCCAGGTCTATTGGAACGAACCGAACCCTTTTGTTTTGATTCATAAGAAGTAGTGGACAACCAAAAAAGGGTGGGGGGGGGTAGAAGTAACTCGTTGCTCAAATAGAACTTATTCCATGAATTTCTAAAAAAAAAAGGAAATTCTCATTGCATTGAGATGATATATTAAAGATAATAAATAAGTTTTTTCTATTCACAAAAATTCAAAATTCCCTTTTTTTTTTCATCCGGGAACATTAAGAGTTTTTATCCTATTTCGCTAGGTAAAAAAAGAATCAAATAAGGTTCCATTAGTATAAAAATCATTTAAAGGACGTCTCATGTGTAGGAATCCATATAGTGTCATCCAGAAAATCAATTGATTCTTTCTTATTGTTTAAGAAGAATCTGTTCATACGATTCTATGCGGAGACCGGATAGTCTGAATCAATCAATTCTTCAAAAACAGCGTCAGAAA